GCGTCACGAGTTCCATACAGATGACTTCTCAATACAATTTCTTTCAAATTCATTAAAATTGCATGTACTGATTCTTCAATACCGACTATCGTAGAATATTCATGTGGTACCTTTTCAGATTTTGCACGTGTAATACATGTTCCTTCTATTTCTCCAAGTAAAGCCCTTCGCATTGCGATACCTATCGTATCTGCTTGGCCTTTCATAAGCGGGGCCAAAATGAAACGGCCATAATAAAGACGCTTACTGTCTGTTCTTGATTCAACACACTTCCACTGTAGTGTCCGAGTGGATACTGCTACTTCCTCTCGAACCATAATAATATTATTCTTTTTTCAGATCATTGAATCATTTATTTCTCTTGAAATCCGTTCAATTCTTATTTCTACACACGTCTTTTTTTAGGAGGTCTACATCCATTATGTGGCATAGGGGTTACGTCACGTACGAAACTTAATAGTATACCACTTCTACGAATAGCTCGTAATGCTGCATCTCTTCCGAGACCAGGACCCTTTATCATGACTTCTGCTCGTTGCATACCCTGATCCACTACTGTACGAATAGCATTTCCTGCTGCGGTTTGAGCAGCAAATGGTGTCCCTCTTCTTGTGCCTCTGAATCCACAAGTACCAGCGGAGGACCAAGAAACCACCTGACCTAGTACATCTGTAACAGTCACAATGGTATTGTTGAAACTCGCTTGAACATGAATAACTCCTTTTGGTATTCTACGCCCACTCTTACGTGAACCAATACGCCCATTCCTACGTGAACCAATTCTTGGTATAGGTTTTGTCATATTTTATCATCTCATAAATATGAGTCAGAGATATACGGATATATCCATTTCATATCAAAACAGATCCTTTATTTGTCCATCGGGTCCTTTAGAAAATCCCTTTTTCTTTTTAGAAAGATTACCCTTGTCTCTGTTTATGTCTCGGATTGAAACAAATTACTATAATTCGTCCCCGCCTACGGATCAGTCGACATTTTTCACAAATTTTACGAACAGAGGCCCTTATTTTCATATTTGTTATTCCTTACCTTAATTCCGAATCTACTCCTTGGAAGAAAATAAGTCTCTTGAAATTTTGAACCTCGAATTGTATTCCCACGAAAGGAATGTTTAAAAATCCACCTACACCTAATCGTTTGAATCTTTGTTGCGAAGTCTATAAATTATACGTCCCCTGGTTGAATCATAACGACTTACTTCGATTTTTACTCTATCTCCTGGTAGTATCCGTATAAAACTTCGTCGGATCCTCCCCGAAACATAACCTAGAATCAGATCTTCATTATCTAAACGAACCCGGAACATACCATTGGGAAGTGATTCAGTAATTAAACCTTCATGAATCAATTTTTGTTCTTTCATTCCAGGTAACCCCCTTGAAGTATCAACTAATGGAGGAGGAGTGATATTAAACAACCCGTCTTTCCTCTCCTTTTTCACAAATAGGAAGTTACGGATCAACTTCGGATACCAGAAGGATCACCATATATAACACAAAACTTCTCCTCCAATTCCTTCTAGTCGAGCTTCTCGATCTGTCATTATACCTCTAGAAGTAGAAAGAATTACAATCCCCATTCCACCTAAAATCCTAGGAATTCGTTGATAGTTGGAATAGATTCGTAGACCGGGTCGGCTGATACGCTTTAAAATATTTCTATATGTTCCTTTCCTATTTCTTCTATGTCGCAGGGTTGAAACCAAGAAATATTTGTTGTTTTCCCGATGTTTCCTAACGTTTTCAATAAAACCTTCTCGTAGAAGTATTTTAACAACGCTTTCGGTCATATTAGTAGATGCTATTCGAACTGTTCCTTTTTTATCCATGTCGGCATTTCTTATAGAAGTTAATATATCGGCAATAGTGTCCCTACCCATGACGAACTATAATTATTGGTGCCTCCTAATTTTGATATAATCAACATGTTACGTTTTTTTTTATGTGAATTTTTGATTCTTTATTTATGAATTATTAAAAGTATATGCGTGAAACAAAATCTACTAATTGATCCATTTCAGATACCCTACTATATCATGGTCTCATCTACTAGTATTTATAATACCTCAGGAGCTAATGAGACTATTTTAGTGAAATTCAACTGTCTCAATTCTCGAGCGATCGCTCCAAAAACCCGAGTTCCTTTTGGATTTCCTTCTTGATCAATGACAACTGCTGCATTGTCATCATATCGTATTATCATACCGTTGTCACGTCTGAGTTCTTTACATGTACGTACAATTACAGCTCTGATCACTTCTGATCTTTCGAGAGGCATATTGGGCACTGCTTCTTTTATTACAGCAACAATAACGTCACCAATATGAGCATATCGGTGATTACTAGCTCCTATGATTCGAATACACATCAATTCTCGAGCCCCGCTGTTGTCCGCTACATTCAAATGGGTCTGAGGTTGAATCATATCATTTTTTTTTAATCTGTTTTTTCAATGCAAAGGTCGAAGGAAAAAAGAAAGAAATATTGTCTGTCCAGAAATAAAGAAATCCGCGATTGTTTTTTTCATCACAAATACCCCTTTGGTTCCACATCCCTATCCTGAAATAATGAATTGCGTTCGTATAGGCATTTTGCACGCAGCTATTTTAATAGCTGCTCTGGCTACAGTTTCCGATACTCCGCCCATTTCATAAAGTATTCGACCCGGCTTAACAACAGATACCCAATATTCGGGAGATCCCTTCCCCGAACCCATACGGGTTTCCGTAGGTCTTACTGTAACGGGTTTGTCGGGAAATATACGGACCCATATTTTTCCACCACGGCGCGCATATCGTGTCATTGCTCGTCGCCCTGCTTCTATTTGTCTAGATGTGATCCAAGCGGGTTCAAGTGCCTGAAGAGCATATCTACCGAAACAAATATGATTGCCTCGATAAGATATTCCCTTCATTCTTCCTCTATGTTGTTTACGGAATCTGGTTCTTTTGGGGTTATAGTTGATGGTTGTTTCTCAACCTCATCTCTACTACAGAACCGGACATGAGAGTTTCTTCTCATCCAGCTCCTCGCGAATGAAACGATTCAATAATATTACAGATACACATGTATTTATTGAATAATACACTAAATCATGGGATTTATTGATATTGAATCTGTCACGTAGGAATCTGTATATCTTGTATATATAGCTAGACGTATATTTCTATATATAGAAGATAATGCCTTTGCTTTATTTTTATAACGAATCCTTGACCTTTACCGAATCGGCCAAAATTTTGCAATTCAATAAGGGTTTCGCGGGCGAATATTTACTCTTTCAATATTTGTTTCATTCGTAGGGTCAACCCATGGCCTCTCAGAATAAATCAATTGGTTCCTGGTTGGTTCCGCCATCCCACCCAATGAATCATTAGGATTCGTTTTCAATAGAATCTTCTGCAGTCACAGGTTCCGTCGTTCCCATAGCTTCTCCATTAATGGCTAGGCCTGAACTCTGCAATGGAGCTCCTCAATTCAAGTTCGTTCCCAAGTCAATCTCCTCAGTCTCTATTGACTCGAGGCTCTTTATTATTGGTATTTTTCCTATGAACCGTATTCATCTAATTATGGACGAATCAGTATTGATGCTTTATCACACTGCCTTTTATGAGATGATTCATAATAGACCATACATATTGGAATCATATACCATTGATATTCTCCTTCTCTCTTTCTCTCGTCCTTCCATTTACCCACATCCCTCTATTTTCGCTTCACAATCCATAATCAGATTGATTTTTCCTTTATGGAAAAAAGATTTCAGTTGCTACAACTATATGATTGACACATCATATAGTGACTGGTTCCTTGGATCTCGATAATACGAAGCAATGAGCTGGTTCTAAGTTCTATAGTTATTAGTTAGGGGCCAGTCCTTTTTTTTTGAATCCCAACTCTAAAGAAAAACCAACGAGTCACACACTAAGCATAGCAATTCTACCAAATGATCAATCCAATTTTTATTCAACCCTATAGAATTAGAATTGCTCATTTTTCATTGAAGGGAAAAAGAATAGTTTGTCGTTTTTTGTTCTATCACTGGATAGAATGGCAAGGAAAGGCCCATTATTGCTCGTCTACAAATATCCAAATTTTGATGCCTAATACCCCATAGATAGTTCGAACTGTATGGGAACAATGATCAATTTTAGCTCGAATGGTTTGTAGGGGAACCCTACCTTCTCTGATCCATTCGACACGTGCAATTTCTTTTCCGTCGATACGTCCTGCAATTTGTACTTGAATTCCTTTTGTATCCGCTTGTTCAGCTAATTCAATAGCTTTTTTCATTGCCTTTCGAAAGGAAACTCTATTCTTTAATTGTAGAGCTATATATTCTGCAAGAATATTAGGTTGTCCATAAGGTTTTGCAACTCTTGTGATAGCAATGTTAAGTCTCCGGTTCACAGAATGAAATCCTTTTTGTACATTGATCTGTAATTCTTCGATTCCTCGTGTTCGACCCTCTATTAACAAATTTGGAAATCCAATATAGATTATGACCTGGATCAGATCGATTTTTTTTTGAATCTCTATATGTGCAATTCCTTCGAAACCCGAGGATATTCTCCTATTTTTTTGTACATAATTCTTGATACAATCTCGTATTTTTTCATCTTCCTGGAGACCTATGGAATAATTTTTTGGTTGCGCGAACCAAAGGGATCTATGCTTTTGGTTTTCCCCACCAAGTCGGAAACCAAGGGGATTTATTTTTTTGCCCATATTTTTCTTCTCTCTCTTTCTCTTTTTTTTCTCTCTCTTTCTCCAAATATCTCTCTATTATAGGATCTTTCCATTGATCCTTTGTTTCTAAATATATATCCTGATCCGTTTTCTTTTTAGAGCTATCCCTCACTACAATAATTATATGACAGGTGGGTCTTTTTATCGGATAACTACGTCCTCGAGCCCGAGGTTTTAACCTTTTCACGATAGTACCCCCATTGACTTCGGCTTTACTAATGACTGAATCAG